GTATTAGGTCTAATTCCTATTACTTTGGCTGGATTATTTGTAACTGCATATTTACAATACCGACGTGGTGATCAGTTGGACCTTTGATTAATTAACATCTCTTTTATTTCTTGACCTCCTATTTATTTGTTTTAATCCTAATATAATCCGCAGGGGGTCAAATGCAGACTTTAGACTGCTGTTCCATTATTTCAGTGTAATTCTCAATCTAACAAGAATGGAATCACGCTCTGTAGGATTTGAACCTACGACATCGGGTTTTGGAGACCCGCGTTCTACCGAACTGAACTAAGAGCGCTTTATTATCATAAAAAATGTTATGTGACCCCAATACATCTTGCATGCATATACTATATCAATATATTGATATATATTGATATTGAGTATGTATGTCCAATTTGAATCGGTCTCAATTGATCCCTTGTTACTGCTCATACGATAAGTAATAGTTAGGGATAGGGATGACAGGATTTGAACCCGTGACATTTTGTACCCAAAACAAACGCGCTACCAAGCTGCGCTACATCCCTTTCCATTGGTTTCCAGTGTCATTGTAAAGAATCTTTGTCTTGTTTTCCACATTTTTTTCTCCGTTGATATATATATATCAATTATCCTGCCATTTTTATCTTTCTTTTTAGTTTCATATCCTATAATATAGAATAGAATATGAAAAATCAAAATATTATGAAAAATCAAAATATTCTATAGCTATCTATAGAAAAATAAAATAATAATATTTGATTTTAATTATTTGATTTTAATTATTTTATTTTAATTAATAAAATATTTTAAGAATATTTAAAATAAAAATAGAAAAAATAGAATAATTCAAAATATTTTTGATATTAATATAATATCATAATATAATAATAATAGAATATAATTAACTATTATTATATTAATAATATAGAATAATATATTATATTAATAATAATAATAAAATATAGAATAATATTAATTAATATAATTAAATAAAAAAAAAGAATCTATAAAAAAAAAAGAATATTCTATTATAGATATAGAATTATATCTATATATATAATTCTATAATTACTATTTATATATATTCTATATAATAATAGTAATATATATAATAGTAATAGAATTAAGAATAAGAATTTTCTTATAATAAGAAAAATTATAATAATAAATAATAAGAAAAATTATAATAATAAAAGACTTATTATGTTATGAGATAAAAAAAATAGGAAATTCCCCTAAGTAAAATGATTTTTAGGGAATGCTCGGGCAGAAATAGACCTCTTTTTTTAGTTAAAAAAAATATCTAATGAATCGTTGTACATTTCAATTTGAATTAGGACTTCTGCCGACAAATACAAGTGGTTATTAACTAAATAACGATCTGATCATATTCCTATATGTAATTATATATTACAAATTACAATAAAGAATAAAAAGAAGGAGGATTTAAAATGCGAGATCTAAAAACATATCTTTCCGTGGCACCAGTGGTAAGTACTCTATGGTTTGGGGCTTTAGCGGGTCTCTTGATAGAGATCAATCGTTTATTCCCGGACGCATTGATATTCCCCTTTTTTTCATTCTAGTTATTGGCACGGTAAGGGGTGAAGAAGATTAGAGATCCAATCAAATATCTGTGATTAATCTCCTCTTTTTTTATTTCTTTTTTATTTTTTAGTTTGAGAATTAGAATAAATAAGTTAGAAAAGAGAAAGAATAAAGGTGGATTCGGCTTCAGTGAAACTCGGAATCTGGCCCAGGCTTGAATGGAATTGAATTTTGAATTCAATTCCATTTCTATTAAAAATTCTATTATATTAATAATAGAGTGAGACCAGAAATGGAAATGGAATGCTAAGGCGGGGACAACAATATCATACAAGATACTTAAATGAAAACTGAAATACTGTACTGCGCTTCGATTCGAAATATAGTTCGGAATCTTTGTATTACTTAATTATTACTGTACTATATTAAATTAATTATTAAATTAATTGGAACGAAATCTTTCATAATTTGATTTCGAATTATCAACTTCTACTTTTTTTTTCCTTTCTTCTTCGCTTCTAATCCGAAAATAGAAGAGTTAAGTGAATCAAAAACCCAAAGGAGGTTCATGGCCAAGGGTAAAGATATCCGAATAAATGTTATTTTGGAATGTACCGGTTGTGATAAAAAGAATGTTAATAAAGAATCAACGGGTATTTCCAGATATATTACTCAAAAAAATCGACACAATACGCCTAGTCGATTGGAATTGAGAAAATTCTGTCCCTGTTGTTGCAAACATATGATTCACGCAGAGATAAAGAAATAGAGAAAATGGATCGCTTGTGTCTTAGTCTTCCAAGGAACATGAAAAATGATCTATTTTTCATATATATTATATAAAATAAATTATATACATATAACATTATATAACATATATTTCATTATATAACAACATATATTAAATCTATATATATAAGAAAGTAAGAATAAGAAATAAAACAAATCCTTTTTTTAAGAAATGTGATTTTCGGGATAGGAATAAACAAACCATGGATAAATCTAAGCGACTCTTTCTTAAATCCAAGCGATCTTTTCGTAGGCGTTTGCCCCCGATCCAATCGGGGGATCGAATTGATTATAAAAACATGAGTTTAATTAGTCGATTTATTAGTGAACAGGGAAAAATATTATCTAGACGTGTGAATAGATTGACCTTAAAACAACAACGATTAATTACGATTGCTATAAAACAAGCTCGTATTTTATCTTCGTTACCTTTTCTTAATAATGAAAAACAATTTGAAAAAAGCGAGTCGACTGCTAGAACTACTACTACTGTTCTTAAAACAAAAAAAAAATAGAGTGACTCTTCAATTGAATTCTAATTTGAATCGAAACTCCAATCAAATGTGGATTGATGTTTTGTTCGAAAACTACGACAATCAAATTTTGGTTGTTGTGTTGTAAGAAAAAAGAGAATAGGTGAAGAAAAGAAGGATAAATCTTTTTTTATTGAGCGTGGTTGTTCATTTTGATGACTTTATCTATCATATTAATTCTATTTTATCATACAAATCTCTATTCTACTACCTTCCCGGAGTTCAGGCTCCGGGGAATTTTGGTTTTTATGATCTCGTTGGCAATCATAAAAAGACAATTCCCTTTTAATATAGCTATTTGTGCAACTATTTTACGATTAAGAAGCAATTGCCTCTTGTACAGATTATGCATTAAATTGCTATAAATATAGTATATTTTTTGATTCTCGCCAATTACTCCATTTATTCGACTGATCCACAAACCACGAAAATCCCTTTTTTTCCTATCTCTATCCCGATGAGCCGAAACCAAAGCTTTTATTTTCTGTTGAGTAATAGTTCGAGTAAGTCTTGAATGAGCCCCGCGAAAGCTTGATGTAAATAAACGAATTTTTGTCCTTCGTTTCCGAGCTATATATCCTCGTTTAATTCTGGTCATTGAATAAATGAGACTTTGGTGAATAACTATTTGAATTTTTTTCTTTCAGTTATTCTTTTCCCCTTCGTAGTCTATTAATAACAAAAATGGATTCTTCCAATGTATAAAATATAAATTCCAATGGCTTTTGCTACTATAACCTTCCCAACCACGATTTTTTTATTTTTTTCTAAGCATTTAACCTCGAAATAAGAAATTGTATTGATACTAGGTATCAAAAAATATAGTAAATTAAATAGAAATAGATAAAAAAATGGCGGGTTCCATCGTTTCTATGATTACTTTTTAAACGGCGAGGTCCTCTCTATACACCGGAGCCCCTTCCTTCATTTAATCAATGTTATTGTTAACTTGTACAGTTCACACTCTTTGGCTCTACCCATGAAATATCTAGTAATAGGTCTTTCACAACGAAATCTGGCTATACAGTAACGGTATTTAAGTATGAAGATTAGCTGGGTAGCTGACCCTCTTAGTCCGTTCTTGTAAAATTAAGGGCAAAACTTTTCTTTAATTGAAATAGGATTTTCCCCACTTAATGGATAACCATTTGCTACCAATGGGGAAGTCTTTCTCATCTTAAATTGCAAATTGAGGTGATTGGGTTTGCACCAATCGAAACCATAAATTTAATACACAATAGAAATATATATATTATTAATATAATAGATTTTATAATAGATTTTTTTTTAAGTTAAGATAGTGTGAATGGAGTTCTTCCATTCACACTATCTTAACCGATCATCGATACTGCAAAAATTTGTTTCCTTCCTTTCTTTTGTCTTAGTCTATGATATGAACGAGTCGCACATACACCCTAGTACACGTTCCTCGGCGCTGAGGGCATCCCCGAAGAGCGGGGGATTTCGTGACATTTCGGATTGGCTGTCTTGTGTTTCTAATAAGTTGTTTCATAGTTGGCATGGTGAGTCGTATACATCGTATACATAATGAACCGGTTTAGATCAATCCTAACCCGATGTACTTCTATTATATTAATAAATAGATTAATTAATAGAAATATTCTAACTATTCTATTAAATCTGGTAAGAAGATTAAGATAAGAAGATAAAATTAAGAAGAAAAAATGGAATCTCAAATTGTTTATTTTCGAGGAATCCTTGCTGCTAATTTTTTATTCAACCGCTACAAGATCAACAATTCCGTGGGCTTGGGCTTCTGCTGCTGACATAAAAACATCCCTTTCCAAGTCTTCGGATACAAGCCATAAAGGTTTACCTGTTCTTTGTACATAAACCCTTGTGATAGTTTCGCGCAGTTTCAGTAGTTCTTCCGCTTCCAGGATAAATTCTCCCGTTTGTGCCTCATAAAAAGAACTAGCGGGTTGATGGATCATTACCCTGATGATATAACATAATAAACCCTTATCTCACACGATAAGGTGAGAGAGATAAATAAAAATAATAAAAAAAAAACAAACAAAGATAGAATTGAACAACCGTACGGGCATCTTTTGCGTATTGCATACGGCTCTACTATGGAATTTATTTTTACCTTTCATCAAAGAAATAGAAAATATACTAGGTCTATCAGACCCAGATCAGTAAATGATCCAATAACCACCCTTCCTTTTTGTTTGGGAGTATTTTTAAAATACTATGATGGTTCCGTTGCTTTATTATTTCGTCTCGTCTCTTATTCAGCAATCCAAAAGTTTCTTTTTTTTTTCAAAATAGTTTAAAAAAAATATTGTTTTTTTTTCATATTCTTTCATAACATAAATATTGTTAAAAGCTTTCCGGTGTGAAAACTTAAAACTAAAAAGTTTGTGACACTGAACACTGAAATAGGCTCCTGATAGATCAGATAAAATCGTAAATACCCCCTCTTTCATACTACTCTTTCGATACATAATCGAATGGTTTTGAAAACAAAAATTTGCATATCGAACTCAAAGTGCCATGCTATTATTACTAAAATATTCATATGGTGAAGGCATAGTCTTCTTTTTTTCTCAAATAAAAGAATCATTGGCGCCAAGCGTGAGGGAATGCTAGACGTTTGGTAATTTCTCCTCCTGCCAAAATAAAAGATCCCATTGAAGCGGCTAATCCCATGCATACTGTCTGTACATCTGGTTGTACAAATTGCATAGTATCATAAATAGCTATTCCGGGTATTACCCATCCGCCCGGAGAATTTATAAACAGATATAAATCTTTGTTATCGTCCTCCATACTGAGATATACCATAAGGCCAATAAGTTGATTCGATATTTCACTATCAACCTCTTGGCCTAAAAAAAGTAGTCTTTCTCGATAAAGTCGATTGATTAGGATCAAATTTTATCCCTTAAGAGCCGTACATGCATCTTTTGATGCATACGGTTCTCCAAAAATCGCAAACAAAAAGGAATCAATGTGTCGATTTGAACCCTCTTTCCTTTTTCATAATGGATTTTTTCAAACTTCTAACGAAAGGAAAGGTCTTTTTCTTACATTTTTCAAGAAAGACTGCTTTTTGACCCCTTTATTATCTATATTCTATATTAATCTATATTCTATTAGAATATAAGAAATATATATATATAAAAAAATAAGAAAAAATAATGTACTAAACTTATTGAACTAACTTCTCATTGATGTATTGTTTTCATCGAGATCGAACCCAAATCGCAATGTAATTTTCTTGTTTCTGAATGGGCTTCTTCAATTCTTTTTCAATTCTTTTAGGTTTCTTTTCTACTCTGAGTAAAGATCTGCCCGATTTTTATTTGCACATATAGGACAAATACTGCAATACCATGTCTTTTTGCTACGACTTCCTTTTTTTCTTAATTTCTTATTTCATGTTTTCTGTCAAATATATGACATGATAGAAGTAGTAATCGTAGATATATTACCAATTGGTTTTTTTCTAAACAGAGCCTGGGTGCTTCATTTTATTGGTCCAACCAAGCCAACCATAAATTATTCTAAATTTAGAATAGTAATCTGGATACCCCCCAAAAAAAGATCAAAAAATAGATCTAATTGCACTTCATTACACTTCACGCTCCAAATTTTTGATGATTCAATCCATTTTTTTTGGGGTGAAAGAGAGGATATCTCGATCGGGGGAGAGAACGGGGAAATCCCATATGACCCAATATATCTGACAAGTCGCACTATATATCAACCCAAGATGCATCTTCCTCTCCAGGACTTCGAAAGGGTACTTTTGGAACACCAATGGGCATTAAATGGAGAAAAAAAGAAGTCGTATATCTCACTTTGGTATGGAAACGTAAGAATGGGTTTATTGTGTTAAAAATGATTTGTTTTTATCATATTGTATTTCTAAATCATAAATAAAAAAGGAAGACAAAATGAATAATGTAAAGTTCTTACGAATAGGTCCTTGGGGTGATAAATGAATATGTCTGCATTCACTGATATAAACACTCATATAAAATAGGGTCAACCCCCTACCACCATTGCGTATTGTTACTTATCGGGTATAGAATAGATCTGCTTCTTTTTGTTCCTACGAATAGAATTGTTCCATTATTACTAAAAAACTAGAACAAATATTAATCCTTTACCCGAGATAATCTACTGAAAGGGGAGGGTCCATAGTATAGTTTTTTCCAGTGCAATAAAGTTACATAGTGTCTATTTTTTGTTGATATAAGGGGTACTTTCATGGGTTTGCCTTGGTATCGTGTTCATACTGTTGTATTAAATGATCCCGGCCGTTTGCTTTCTGTCCATATAATGCATACAGCTCTGGTTGCTGGTTGGGCCGGTTCGATGGCTCTATATGAATTAGCAGTTTTTGATCCCTCTGACCCTGTTCTTGACCCAATGTGGAGACAGGGTATGTTCGTTATACCCTTCATGACTCGTTTAGGAATAACCAATTCGTGGGGCGGTTGGAATATCACAGGAGGGACTATAACGAATCCGGGTATTTGGAGTTACGAAGGTGTGGCTGGGGCACATATTGTGTTTTCGGGTTTGTGCTTTTTGGCGGCTATCTGGCATTGGGTTTATTGGGATCTAGAAATCTTTTGTGATGAACGTACCGGAAAACCTTCTTTGGATTTGCCCAAAATCTTTGGAATTCATTTATTTCTTGCAGGGGTGGCTTGTTTTGGTTTTGGCGCATTTCATGTAACAGGATTGTATGGTCCTGGAATATGGGTGTCCGATCCTTATGGACTAACCGGAAGGGTACAATCCGTAAACCCCGCATGGGGTGTGGAAGGTTTTGATCCTTTTGTTCCGGGTGGAATAGCGTCTCATCATATTGCGGCAGGAACATTGGGCATATTAGCGGGCCTTTTCCATCTTAGTGTGCGTCCACCCCAACGTCTATACAAAGGATTGCGTATGGGAAATATTGAAACCGTCCTTTCCAGTAGTATCGCTGCTGTCTTTTTTGCAGCTTTTGTTGTTGCTGGAACTATGTGGTATGGTTCAGCAACTACTCCGATTGAATTATTTGGTCCCACTCGTTATCAATGGGATCAGGGATACTTCCAGCAAGAAATATATCGAAGAGTTGGTGCTGGGCTAGCCGAAAATCAAAGTTTATCAGAAGCTTGGTCTAAAATTCCCGAAAAATTAGCTTTTTATGATTACATCGGCAATAATCCGGCAAAGGGGGGGTTGTTTAGAGCAGGTTCAATGGACAATGGAGATGGAATAGCCGTCGGTTGGTTAGGACATCCTATCTTTAGAGATAAAGAGGGGCGTGAACTTTTTGTACGTCGTATGCCTACTTTTTTTGAAACATTTCCGGTTGTTTTGGTAGACGGAGACGGAATTGTTAGAGCCGATGTTCCTTTTCGAAGGGCAGAATCGAAGTATAGTGTCGAACAAGTAGGTGTAACTGTTGAGTTCTATGGTGGCGAACTCAATGGAGTCAGTTATAGTGATCCCGCTACAGTGAAAAAATATGCTAGACGTGCTCAATTGGGTGAAATTTTTGAATTAGATCGTGCTACTTTGAAATCGGATGGTGTTTTTCGTAGCAGCCCAAGGGGTTGGTTTACTTTTGGACATGCTTCGTTTGCTCTGCTCTTCTTTTTCGGGCACATTTGGCATGGTGCTAGAACCTTGTTCAGAGATGTTTTTGCTGGTATCGACCCAGATTTGGATACTCAAGTAGAATTTGGAGCATTCCAAAAACTTGGAGATCCAACTACAAGAAGACAGGTAGTCTGATAGAACATTCTTTTGTTCCTTTTCTACTTTTTTTTTGTTGTTGTGATTTGAATTTGACATAGGGAACCAGATAAATCTTGATTTGAATCATTACATTTTGTTTTACTCTTGTTCTTTCTTTTTCTTTATCCGGGAGATGATCCCAAATAAACAGGTATGAAAGCTATAATTGTAAACCACGATCAAATCTATGGAAGCATTGGTTTATACATTCCTCTTAGTCTCGACTTTAGGAATCATTTTTTTCGCTATATTTTTTAGAGAACCCCCTAAAGTTCCAACTAAAAAAAGGTGAAATGATTTTTCATTATCTCAATTGAAGTAATGAGCCCCCAATATCCCAATATTGGGGGCTCATTACTTCAACTAGTCCCCATGTTCTTCGAATGGATCTCTTAGTTGTTGAGAGGGTTGCCCAAAAGCAGTATATAAGGCATACCCAGTAAAACTTACAAGTAAACCAGATATAGAGATGGCAACTAGGGTTGCTGTTTCCATTATTATATAATTTCAAGACCACAATGGATCTATAGGATAAGATCCTTTATTTACAGCGGAGTGGTATACAAAGTCAACAGATCTCAATGAATAAAAAATAGGATTTATGGCTACACAAACCGTTGAAAGTAGTTCTAGATCTGGTCCAAGACGAACTGTTGTAGGAGATTTATTGAAACCATTGAATTCAGAATATGGTAAAGTAGCTCCGGGGTGGGGAACTACTCCTTTGATGGGTGTTGCAATGGCTCTATTTGCGATATTTCTATCTATTATTTTGGAGATTTATAATTCGTCCATTTTATTGGACGGAATTTCTATGAATTAGATTCACAAGAACCGACTAACTAGCTTTTCAATAGACAGTAAAGTGAAAAATTTGGATCTTTTATTTGTAGCCCATTCCATTTTTTTGGGTAGTTCGACCGCGGAATTTCTTTGTTTCTGTATTTCCGGAATATGAGTGTGTGACTTGTTATAATTGATCCTATTGATAGTACAGAACAAAAAATGGATCTGTCATCTTGATAGAGATGGTTTTACCCCGTCAGATATTTATTCTAGTATCTGGAGCACGGAATATAGAAAATAGGTTCTAAAGTATTAAAACTATGATTCATACTTCATATTTAGACCTCGCAACCGGACTAAAATAATTTTTCAAAGAGTTAGAAGAATAAATCAAAAGATTTTGATTCTTTCAAACTTCCGCCGCTTTTCTTTTTTTTGATCAAAGGACAAACGTTTCTTTGGATTTTTTCATTATATCTATTCATTGAATAAGTGATGATCCAGCAGTTCTTACTCAGGGAATTTTTGGACTTCGATTAAATTAAAGGTTTTTTTTGAATCATCGTGGTTCTGGTATGAATCTGAGG